AAAGACTTAGTCCTAACCTTACTGTTGGTTGTTGCTAAATATATACATGCAAGTATCCGCATTCCAGTGCAAATGCCCCGGGTACCCTGACTCAGGTCGACGGGAGCGGGCATCAGGCACACCATAACTGTAGCCCAAGACGCCTAGCAATTGCCACACCCCCACGGGTATTCAGCAGTAATTAATATTAAGCAATGAGTGAAAACTTGACTTAGTTATAGCAACCCAGGGTCGGTAAATCCTGTGCCAGCCACCGCGGTCATACAGGAGACCCAAACTAACTTTATAACGGCGTAAAGAGTGGTCACATGCTATCCTAGTAGCTAAGATTAAAAAGCAACTGAGCTGTCATAAGCCCAAGATGCCCATAAGGCCTCCATTTAAAGAAGATCTTAGACAAACGATTAATTGAACTCCACGAAAGCCAGGGCCCAAACTGGGATTAGATACCCCACTATGCCTGGCCCTAAATCTTGATGCTCGATCTTACCGGAGCATCCGCCCGAGAACTACGAGCACAAACGCTTAAAACTCTAAGGACTTGGCGGTGCCCCAAACCCACCTAGAGGAGCCTGTTCTGTAATCGATGATCCACGATACACCTAACCATTCCTTGCCAGAACAGCCTATATACCGCCGTCGCCAGTTCACCCGGCATGAAGGCCCAACAGTGAGCGCAATAGCCCAACTACGCTAACAAGACAGGTCAAGGTATAGCCTATGGAATGGAAGCAATGGGCTACATTTTCTATACTAGAACATACGGCAAAGGGGACTGAAACGACCCCTAGAAGGAGGATTTAGCAGTAAAAAGGGAGAATCGAGCCCTTTTTAAGACGGCTCTGGGACACGTACATACCGCCCGTCACCCTCCTCAAAAGCGACCAATCACCCAATAACTAATACGCTATCCAGCCAAAGAGGAGGTAAGTCGTAACAAGGTAAGTGTACCGGAAGGTGCACTTAGACTACCAAGACGTAGCCTTAAACAAAGCACTCAGCTTACACCTGAGAGATATCTGCTTACACCAGATCGTCTTGATGCCAAATTCTAGCCCAATATACCTGACCTGGAATAACAAAGCCATTACCTAAATTATAACTAAAGCATTTACTAGTCTTAGTATAGGCGATAGAAAAGACACCATTGGAGCGATAGAGATTACGTACCGTAAGGGAAAGATGAAATAACAGTGAATAAAATAAGCTAAAAACAGCAAAGATCAGCCCTTGTACCTTTTGCATCATGGTCTAGCAAGAAAAACCAAGCAAAATGAATTTAAGTTTGCCATCCCGAAACCCAAGCGAGCTACTTGCGAGCAGCTAATTTGAGCGAACCCGTCTCTGTTGCAAAAGAGTGGGACGACTTGCTAGTAGAGGTGAAAAGCCAACCGAGCTGGGTGATAGCTGGTTGCCTGTGAAACGAATCTAAGTTCACTCTTAATTCTTCTCTAAGGAAAACCGATAAAACCCTAATGAAGCGAATTAAGGGCAATTTAAAGGAGGTACAGCTCCTTTAAAAAAGAGTACAATCTCCACGAGCGGATAAACAACCATGACCAAAACTTACTGTGGGCCCTCAAGCAGCCATCAACAAAGAGTGCGTTAAAGCTCTAAACATCAAAAATCCAAAAACATAGTGACTCCCTCACCATTAACAGGCTAACCTATCAACATATAGGAGAATTAATGCTAGAATGAGTAACCTGGGTACTTCCCTCTTCGACGCAAGTTTACATCAGTACATTATTAACAAGTCCCCATATACGACAAATCAAACAAGCACAGTATTAATCATCTTGTTGACCCGACAGAGGAGCGTCCATTAAGAAAGATTAAAACCTGTAAAAGGAACTAGGCAAACCCGTCAAGGCCCGACTGTTTACCAAAAACATAGCCTTCAGCAAACCAATAGACAAGTATTGAAGGTGATGCCTGCCCAGTGACTCTAGCGTTTAACGGCCGCGGTATCCTAACCGTGCAAAGGTAGCGCAATCAATTGTCCCATAAATCGGGACTTGTATGAGTGGCTAAACGAGGTCTTAACTGTCTCTTACAGGAAATCGGTGAAATTGATCTCCCTGTGCAAAAGCAGGGATAAACCCATAAGACGAGAAGACCCTGTGGAACTTTAAAAACAGCGGCCACCCCAAAATACCTTTTCCCCCACCTCGGGCTTACTAACTCACGGGTGACTGGCTCGCATTTTTTCGGTTGGGGCGACCTTGGAGCAAAACAAAACCTCCAAACACTAGACCACACATCTAGACCAAGAGCTACAACTCGACGTGCAAATAGCACCCAGACCCAATAAAATTGATCAATGGACCAAGCTACCCCAGGGATAACAGCGCAATCTCCTCCAAGAGCCCATATCGACGGGGAGGTTTACGACCTCGATGTTGGATCAGGACATCCTAGTGGTGCAGCCGCTACTAAGGGTTCGTTTGTTCAACGATTAACAGTCCTACGTGATCTGAGTTCAGACCGGAGCAATCCAGGTCGGTTTCTATCTATGATGAACTCTTCCCAGTACGAAAGGATAGGAAAAGTAAGGCCAATACTACAGGCAAGCCTTCGCTTTAAGTGGTGAAACCAACTAAACCACAAAAGGCTATCAGACACCCACCCAAATCCTAGAAAAGGACCAGCTAGCGTGGCAGAGCTCGGCAAATGCAAAAGGCTTAAGTCCTTTAAATCAGAGGTTCAAATCCTCTCCCTAGCTTAATTCCTTATCGCCTCTTTTCCCCACATGACCCACTATCCACTATTAATTAACCTCATCATAGCCTTGTCCTATGCCGTTCCGATTCTAATCGCAGTGGCCTTTCTAACACTAGTAGAACGCAAAATCTTAAGCTACATGCAAGGCCGAAAAGGACCAAACATTGTAGGCCCCTTTGGACTGCTACAACCCCTAGCAGATGGGGTAAAACTCTTTATCAAAGAACCTATTCGCCCATCTACATCCTCTCCAATCATGTTCATTACCACTCCCATACTAGCTCTTCTCCTGGCAATTTCGATTTGAATACCTCTCCCAATCCCATTTTCTTTGACAGACCTAAATCTGGGGCTACTCTTTATACTCGCTATATCAAGCCTAGCGGTATACTCCATCCTATGATCAGGGTGAGCTTCAAACTCAAAGTACGCCCTAATTGGAGCATTGCGAGCAGTTGCCCAGACCATCTCGTATGAAGTCACATTAGCAATTATTCTATTATCGATCATCCTACTCAGCGGAAGCTACACCTTAAACACCCTCGCAACCACCCAAGAACCTCTTTACCTTATCTTCTCCTGCTGACCCCTAGCCATAATATGGTACGTCTCCACACTAGCCGAAACTAACCGAGCCCCATTCGACCTAACAGAGGGAGAATCAGAACTAGTCTCCGGATTCAATGTTGAGTACGCAGCAGGTCCTTTCGCCCTCTTCTTTTTAGCCGAATACGCCAACATCATACTCATGAACACAATAACAGCTATTCTATTCTTCAACCCCAGCCTACTTAACCCACCCCAAGAACTGTTCCCTGCCGTACTGGCAACAAAAGTACTATTACTATCAGCAGGGTTCCTGTGGGTTCGAGCTTCCTATCCACGATTCCGATACGACCAACTAATACACCTATTATGAAAAAACTTCCTCCCTCTTACGCTAGCCCTATGCCTATGACACACCAGCATACCAATCTGCTACGCAGGACTACCCCCTTACCTAAGGCTAGCCCGGAAATGTGCCTGAACTTAGGGGTCACTATGATAAAGTGAACATGGAGGTATACCAACCCTCTCATTTCCTATAAATATTAGAAAAGCAGGAATTGAACCCGCACTGGAGAGATCAAAACCCTCCATACTCCCATTTATATTATTTTCTAGCAGGGTCAGCTAAACAAGCTATCGGGCCCATACCCCGAAAATGATGGTTCAACCCCTTCCCCCGCTAATGAACCCCCAAGCTAAACTAATATTTGCCCTAAGCCTGTTATTAGGGACAACCATTACCATCACAAGCAACCACTGAATCATAGCCTGAGCCGGACTCGAGATCAACACCCTCTCCATTCTACCACTGATCGCAAAATCCCACCACCCACGAGCTATTGAAGCCGCAACTAAATACTTTATAACCCAAGCAACCGCCTCAGCCCTAGTCCTATTCTCCAGCATAACTAACGCCTGACACACTGGACAATGAGACATCACCCAAATAACACACACAACTTCATGCTTAATCCTAACCTCAGCCATTGCTATAAAACTAGGAATAGTACCATTTCACTTCTGATTTCCAGAGGTCCTTCAGGGCTCCCCTATCATCACCGGTCTTATCCTATCCACTATCATAAAACTCCCCCCTATTGCACTGCTATACATGACATCCCACTCACTAAACCCAACACTACTAACCCTAATAGCCATCATATCTGCGGCCCTAGGAGGATGAATAGGACTTAACCAAACACAAATCCGAAAAATCTTGGCATTCTCCTCCATCTCACACCTAGGATGAATAGCCATCATTATCCCTTTCAGCCCAAAACTCACTATACTAAACTTCTACCTATATGTCTTAATAACCTCAGCCATTTTCCTCACCATAAATACAGTCAAAGTACTAAAACTATCAACTCTAATAACCTCATGAACAAAAGCACCAGCACTAAATACAATACTACTACTGACCCTACTCTCACTAGCAGGCCTACCTCCCCTAACAGGCTTCCTACCTAAATGACTCATCATCCAAGAACTGACTAAACAAAATATAGCTCCAACAGCAATTATTATTTCACTACTATCCCTACTCGGCCTATTCTTCTACCTACGCCTCGCATACTGCGCAACTATTACACTCCCCCCACACACCACAAACCACATGAAGCAGTGACATACCTACAAACCAACCAGCACTTTAATTGCCATCTCAATTGTCATATCTATCATACTTCTCCCAATCTCCCCCATAATCCCTACCATCCTATAAGAAACTTAGGATTATTTAAAACCGAAGGCCTTCAAAGCCTTAAAAAAGAGTTAAACTCTCTTAGTTTCTGCTAAGACCCGCAGGACACTACCCTGCATCTCCTGAATGCAACCCAGACACTTTAATTAAGCTAGGGCCTTATCAGCTTACTAGACAGATGGGCTTCGATCCCACAACTCTATAGTTAACAGCTATATGCCCAAACCAACAGGCCTCTGCCTAAGACCCCGGTACGCATCAACGCACATCAATGAGCTTGCAACTCACCATGAATTTCACCACAGGGCCGATAAGAAGAGGAATTGAACCTCTGTAAAAAGGACTACAGCCTAACGCTTATACACTCAGCCATCTTACCTGTGACATTCATTAATCGATGACTATTCTCAACAAACCACAAAGACATCGGTACCCTATACTTAATCTTCGGCGCATGAGCCGGCATGGTAGGTACCTCCCTCAGTCTCCTAATCCGAGCAGAATTAGGCCAACCTGGCGCCCTACTCGGAGACGACCAAATCTACAATGTGGTAGTTACAGCCCACGCTTTCGTAATAATCTTCTTCATAGTTATGCCAATTATGATCGGAGGATTCGGAAACTGACTAGTTCCCCTAATAATCGGCGCCCCCGACATAGCATTCCCACGAATGAACAACATAAGCTTCTGACTACTTCCCCCATCATTCCTCCTCCTCCTAGCCTCATCCACGGTAGAAGCAGGAGTAGGTACTGGATGGACCGTATACCCGCCCCTAGCCGGAAACCTAGCACACGCAGGGGCCTCTGTAGACCTGGCCATTTTCTCCCTACATCTAGCAGGAATTTCCTCAATCCTAGGTGCAATCAACTTTATCACCACAGCAATCAACATAAAACCCCCAGCTCTATCACAGTACCAAACACCACTATTCGTCTGATCAGTATTAATCACCGCAGTTCTTCTTCTCCTATCACTACCCGTACTAGCCGCTGGCATCACAATGCTACTTACAGACCGCAACCTAAACACTACCTTCTTCGATCCAGCTGGAGGAGGAGACCCAGTACTTTACCAACACCTATTCTGGTTCTTCGGTCACCCAGAAGTCTACATTCTAATCCTACCAGGATTCGGAATCATCTCGCACGTTGTAACCTACTATTCGGGTAAAAAAGAACCATTCGGATACATGGGCATAGTTTGAGCCATACTATCCATTGGGTTCCTAGGATTCATCGTATGAGCCCACCACATATTCACAGTCGGAATAGACGTAGACACCCGAGCCTACTTTACGTCTGCCACTATAATCATTGCCATCCCCACTGGCATTAAAGTATTCAGCTGACTAGCCACCCTGCACGGCGGAATTATCAAATGAGACCCTCCTATACTATGAGCACTGGGGTTCATCTTCTTGTTCACCATCGGCGGACTAACCGGAATTGTCCTAGCAAATTCCTCTCTAGACATCGCCCTACATGATACCTACTACGTAGTAGCTCACTTCCACTATGTCCTATCTATAGGAGCAGTATTCGCGATCCTAGCAGGCTTCACACACTGATTCCCCCTATTTACAGGATACACACTCCACCACACATGGGCTAAAATTCACTTTGGGGTAATATTTGTAGGTGTCAACCTCACCTTCTTCCCCCAACACTTCCTAGGACTAGCAGGCATGCCACGCCGATACTCAGACTACCCAGACGCCTACACACTATGAAACACTATCTCCTCAGTGGGCTCACTAATCTCAATAACAGCCGTAATCATACTAATCTTCATCATCTGAGAAGCATTCGCATCCAAACGCAAAGCCTTCCAACCAGAGCTAACAAGCACTAATATTGAATGAATCCACGGCTGCCCTCCTCCATTCCACACCTTTGAAGAACCAGCCTTTGTGCAAGTACAAACACAAGAAAGGAAGGAATCGAACCCCCATATGTTGGTTTCAAGCCAACCGCATATAAACCACTTATGCTTCTTTCTCACAAGGGATGTTAGTAAAACAATTACATAACCTTGTCAAGGCTAAGTTACAGGTGAAATTCCTGTACATCCCAAGACCTAAACATGGCCAACCACATACAATTTAGCTTCCAAGACGCCTCATCCCCTATTATAGAAGAATTAACACAATTCCATGATCACGCCCTAATAGTCGCCCTAGCCATTTGCAGCCTAGTCCTATACCTGCTAATACTTATGCTTACAGGAAAACTAACGGCCAACACAGTTGACGCACAGGCTATCGAATTAGTCTGAACAATCCTACCAGCCATAGTCCTAATCGCACTCGCCCTACCATCGCTACGAATTCTATACCTAATAGACGAAGTCAACCAACCAGACCTAACCCTAAAAGCCATCGGCCACCAATGGTACTGAAGCTATGAATACACTGACTTTAAAAATCTCACATTCGACTCCTACATGACACCCACTACAGATCTGCCAATAGGACACTTCCGACTCCTAGAAGTAGACCACCGCGTAATCGTACCCACAGAATCCACTGTTCGAGTTATCGTAACAGCTAACGACGTACTGCACTCATGAGCTGTTCCTAGCCTAGGAGTGAAAACCGACGCAATCCCAGGACGCCTGAACCAAACTTCATTCGTAGCCTCACGACCAGGGGTTTACTACGGCCAATGCTCAGAAATCTGCGGAGCAAACCACAGCTTCATACCAATCGTAGTAGAAGCCACTCCCCTAGCCAACTTCGAGAACTGATCTTCCATAATATCATCTTAACCATTAAGAAGCTATGAAACAGCGCTAGCCTTTTAAGCTAGAGAAAGAGGGAGCACATCCCCTCCTTAATGACATGCCACAACTAAACCCCGCCCCATGATTTTTTATCATGCTCATTTCCTGACTGACATTCTCCCTCATCATTCAAGCCAAAATCATAACATTTTTATCAACAAACCCTCCATCTAACAAAGCATTAACACCTCCAACCACATCCCCTTGAACCTGACCATGAACCTAAGTTTTTTCGACCAATTCTCAAGTCCCTCCCTACTAGGAATCCCCCTAATCTTAATCTCAATAACATTCCCAGCCCTTCTCCTACCATCACTAAACAATCGATGAATCACTAACCGACTATCGACCCTCCAACTGTGACTAATCAACCTAATTACAAAACAACTGATAACCCCACTAAGCAACAAAGGACACAAATGGGCCCTAATCTTAACCTCCCTAATAATATTCCTCTTACTAATCAACCTACTAGGCCTTCTCCCTTATACTTTTACCCCAACCACACAACTATCAATAAACCTAGCCCTGGCCTTTCCCCTATGACTAGCTACCCTGCTCACAGGACTACGAAACCAACCGTCAATCTCCCTAGGCCATCTTCTGCCTGAAGGCACCCCAACACCATTAATCCCAGCCCTCATCCTAATCGAGACAACTAGCCTCCTAATCCGACCCCTAGCGCTAGGCGTACGGCTAACAGCAAACCTAACAGCAGGACACCTCCTCATCCAACTCATCTCTACAGCCACAGTAGCCTTATTCTCAACAATACCAATAGTCTCCCTATTAACCCTCATAGTACTATTCCTACTAACCATCCTAGAAGTGGCAGTAGCCATAATCCAAGCCTACGTTTTCGTACTACTACTAAGCCTGTACCTACAAGAAAACATTTAACCCTAAATGGCCCACCAAGCACATTCATACCATATAGTAGACCCAAGCCCATGGCCAATCTTAGGAGCGGCCGCTGCCCTTCTTACCACTTCAGGCCTGACCATATGATTCCATTACAACACCCCATACCTCCTAATCATAGGACTACTCTCTACTATCCTAGTGATGTTCCAATGATGACGAGACATTGTGCGAGAAAGCACATTCCAAGGTCACCACACTCCAACAGTCCAAAAAGGACTGCGTTATGGTATAGTACTATTCATCACCTCCGAAGCCTTTTTCTTCCTAGGCTTTTTCTGAGCTTTCTTCCACTCAAGCCTGGCCCCAACCCCAGAACTAGGAGGACAATGGCCACCCGTTGGGATTAAACCCCTAGACCCAATAGACGTGCCCCTACTAAACACCGCCATCCTACTGGCCTCAGGAGTTACCGTCACATGAGCACACCACAGCATCACAGAAGCCCGACGAAAACAAGCAATTCACGCCCTAACCCTGACAGTCCTCCTAGGATTTTACTTCACTGCCCTACAAGCCATAGAATACTACGAAGCACCCTTTTCCATCGCAGATGGAGTATACGGATCCACATTCTTCGTCGCCACTGGATTCCACGGCCTACACGTAATCATCGGATCAACATTCCTACTAGTCTGCCTTCTACGTCTAATCAAATACCATTTCACGTCAAACCACCACTTTGGATTCGAAGCAGCCGCATGATACTGACACTTCGTAGACGTCGTATGACTATTCCTGTACATCTCTATCTACTGATGAGGTTCTTACTCTTCTAGTATAATTAATACAATCGACTTCCAATCCTTAGAATCTGGTTTAAACCCAGAGAAGAGTAATAAACATAATTACATTTATAATTACACTGTCCCTAACCCTAAGCATCATCCTAACCGCACTAAATTTCTGACTAGCCCAAATAACCCCAGACTCAGAAAAACTCTCTCCATATGAATGCGGCTTCGATCCCCTAGGCTCCGCTCGACTACCATTCTCTATCCGATTTTTCCTAGTAGCTATCTTATTCCTACTATTCGACCTAGAAATCGCCCTCCTTCTCCCCTTGCCCTGAGCAACCCAACTTCAAAACCCTATAAACACATTAATCTGAACTTCCACCCTAATCCTACTACTCACCATCGGACTCGTATACGAATGGGCTCAAGGAGGACTAGAATGAGCAGAATAAACAGAAAGTTAGTCTAACAAAGACAGTTGATTTCGACTCAACAGATTATAGCCCAAACCCTATAACTTTCTTTATGACAACCCTTAACCTAAGCTTCTACTCAGCCTTCACCCTAAGCAGCCTAGGCCTAGCCTTTCACCGCACTCACCTAATCTCAGCCCTACTATGCTTAGAGAGCATAATACTATCAATATATGTTGCCCTATCAATATGGCCCATCCAAATGCAAGCAGCATCTCCCACTCTGCTCCCTATCCTTATACTAACCTTTTCCGCTTGCGAAGCAGGCACCGGACTAGCCCTACTCGTCGCCTCCACACGAACCCACGGCTCCGACCACTTACATAACTTCAACCTCCTACAATGCTAAAAATCCTAATACCAACCATCGCGCTACTCCCCCTAACACTATTCTCCCCCCACAAATTCTTATGAACCAACACTACCACATACAGTCTATTAATCGCTACCATCAGCCTCCAATGACTGACTCCAACATACTACCCAAATAAATATTTAACCCCCTACACATCAATCGACCAAATCTCCGCCCCTCTACTAGTTCTATCTTGCTGACTCCTCCCTCTAATACTGATGGCAAGCCAAAACCACCTAGAACAAGAACCTACGATTCGTAAACGAATCTTTATCACAACAGTAATCGCGGTCCAACCATTCATTCTCCTAGCCTTCTCGGCCTCAGAACTAATATTATTCTACATTGCATTTGAAGCCACCCTAATCCCAACCCTAGTACTTATTACTCGATGAGGAAGTCAACCTGAACGATTGAATGCCGGAATCTACCTGCTATTCTATACTCTCGCCAGCTCACTCCCCTTACTTATCGCTATCCTACACCTACACAACCAAATAGGCACCCTATACTTTCCAATACTCAAGCTCTCACACCCAACAATAGCCTCCTCTTGAACAGAAATAATGTCAACTCTAGCCCTTTTAGTAGCCTTCATAGTAAAAGCCCCCCTATACGGCCTACACCTGTGACTCCCTAAAGCTCACGTAGAAGCCCCAATCGCAGGATCTATACTACTCGCCGCCCTGTTACTAAAACTAGGGGGTTATGGAATCATACGGATAACCATCTTAATAGACCTCTCATCCAACAACCTACACTACCCCTTCATCACACTAGCACTATGAGGAGCCCTAATAACCAGCGCAATCTGCCTACGCCAAATCGACCTAAAATCCCTCATCGCCTACTCATCAGTCAGCCACATGGGACTCGTCATCGCCGCAACCATAATCCAAACCCAATGATCGTACTCAGGAGCAATAATCCTAATAATTTCACACGGACTAACCTCCTCTATATTATTCTGCCTAGCTAACACGAACTACGAACGCACTCACAGCCGAATTCTATTACTAACACGAGGTGTGCAACCCCTTCTACCCCTCATAGCCACCTGATGACTTCTAGCAAACCTAACTAACATAGCACTACCACCAACAACAAACCTCATAGCAGAACTAACCATTGTAGTAGCCCTGTTCAATTGATCCTCACTAACAATTATCCTCACAGGCACAGCAATCCTGCTAACAGCCTCATATACCCTATACATACTAATCATAACACAACGAGGCACCCTCCCATCACATATCACGTCAATCCAAAACTCCTCTACACGAGAACACCTACTCATAGCCCTGCACATAATCCCAATAGTCCTCCTCATCTTCAAACCTGAACTCATTTCGGGCACCCCTATATGCAAGTATAGTTTAACCAAAACATTAGACTGTGATTCTAAAAATAGAAGTTAAAACCTTCTTACCTGCCGAGGGGAGGTTTAACCAACAACAACTGCTAATTCTTGCATCTGAGTCTAAAACCTCAGCCCCCTTCCTTTCAAAGGAGAACAGTACTCCAATGGCCTTAGGAGCCACTCATCCCCATGCAAATCCAGGTGAAAGTAATGGACCTGCCATTAGTCCTAAACACCCTCCTACTACTAACCCTAATAACCCTATCCACCCCCATGATCCTCCCACTCCTATCACCCAACCTTAAAAACAGCCCAGCCACCATCACAAATACAGGAAAAACCTCCTTCCTCATCAGCCTAATCCCAATATCAATCCACATCTACACAGGGACGGAAAGTCTCATGTCCCTCTGAGAATGAAAATTCATCATCACCTTCAAAATCCCAATCAGCCTAAAGATAGACTTCTACTCTCTCACATTCTTCCCCATCGCCCTATTTGTATCCTGGTCTAGCCTGCAGTTTGCAACATGATACATAGCCTCAGATCCATACATTACACAATTCTTCTCCTACCTCCTCCTATTCCTTATTGCTATACTAATCCTAATTGTCACTAACAACCTCTTCGTGCTACTCATCAGCTGAGAAGGAGGGGGCATTATATCCTTCCTTCTGATCAGCTGATGATATGGCCAAGCAGAACCTAATACCGCTGCCCTCCAAGCTGTCCTCTACAACCGAGTTGGCGATGTCGGACTTATTCCCTGCATAGCATGACTAGCCTACACCTCAAAACCCTGTGAAATCCAACAACTCTCCTCCCCTTCCCAAACGCCCACGCTCCCCCTCCTGGGACTCCTTCTGGCAGCAACAGGCAAATCCGCCCAATTCGGTCTCCACCCATGACTTCCAGCCGCCATAGAAGGCCCAACTCCAGTATCCGCCCTACTACACTCCAGCACAATAGTTGTCGCAGGAATCTTCCTTCTAATCCGAACCCATCCAATATTCAGCAACAACCAAACAGCTCTAACCCTATGCTTATGCCTAGGAGCCATATCCACACTATTCGCCGCTACATGTGCCCTCACCCAAAACGACATCAAAAAAATCATTGCTTTCTCCACCTCCAGCCAACTGGGACTAATGATAGTCACCATTGGACTCAACCTTCCACAATTAGCCTTCCTCCACATTTCAACTCACGCATTCTTCAAAGCCATGTTATTCTTATGCTCAGGGTCCATCATTCACAACCTCAATGGAGAACAAGATATTCGAAAAATAGGAGGACTACAAAAGATACTACCAACAACTACTTCTTGTCTCACCATCGGAAACCTAGCCCTAATAGGAACCCCCTTCCTTGCAGGATTCTATTCAAAAGATCAAATTATCGAAAGCTTAAACACTTCCTACCTAAACGCATGAGCCCTCCTACTAACACTACTAGCTACAACATTCACCGCAGCATACACAATCCGTATAACCGTACTAGTACAAACAGGATTCACCCGAATCCCTCCTTTAACCCCAATAAACGAAAACAACCCTGCAGTCACTTCTCCATTAACCCGTCTCGCTCTAGGAAGCATCACCGCAGGGTTCGTCATTACTTCCTATATCCCACCCGCAAAAACCCCACCAATAACTATGCCACTTTCAATCAAAATTACGGCCCTAGTAGTCACCGCCCTAGGAATCGCCATCGCACTAGAAATCTCAAAAATATCCCAAACCCTCATCCTTACAAAACAGAGCCGAACCTACAACTTCTCAATCTCCTTAGGGTACTTTAATCCACTAACACATCGATCCAGCATAAAAACCCTACTAACAGGAGGCCAAAACATCGCTTCCCACCTCATTGACCTATCCTGATATAAACTGCTAGGACCAGAAGGACTGGCCAACCTACAAGCAACAACCGCCAAAACCATAACCACACTCCACTCAGGCCTAATCAAATCCTACTTAGGCTCATTCGCCCTATCCATCCTCATTATCCTCATATCAACACAAAGGAAAAAACAATGGCCCCCAACCTTCGTAAAAACCACCCGCTACTGAAAATCATCAACGACTCCTTAATCGACTTGCCTACCCCATCAAACATCTCAACCTGATGAAACTTCGGCTCATTACTAGGACTATGCCTAGTCATACAAATCGTCACAGGCCTACTTCTAGCTACCCACTATACAGCAGATACCTCACTAGCCTTCGCCTCTGTAGCCCATATATGCCGAGACGTACAGTTTGGCTGACTCATCCGAAACCTCCATGCAAACGGAGCCTCCTTCTTCTTCATCTGTATCTACCTACACATCGGACGAGGATTCTACTATGGATCCTACCTAAACAAAGAAACTTGAAACGTCGGAGTAGTACTGCTACTAGCACTAATAGCCACGGCCTTCGTAGGTTACGTCCTGCCCTGAGGACAAATATCATTCTGAGGGGCTACAGTAATCACGAACCTATTCTCAGCAATTCCGTACATCGGCCAAACACTTGTAGAATGGGCATGAGGAGGGTTCTCAGTAGACAACCCTACCCTGACCCGATTCTTCGCCCTACACTTCCTCCTCCCATTCGTCATCGCAGGACTAACCCTAGTACACTTAACCTTACTCCACGAAACAGGATCAAACAACCCACTAGGAATCCCCTCAGACTGCGATAAAATCCCATTCCACCCATACTACTCCACAAAAGACATCCTAGGATTCATTATACTACTCATCGTACTAGCTTCCCTAGCACTATTCTCCCCAAACCTCTTAGGTGACCCGGAAAACTTCACACCAGCCAACCCCCTGGCCACCCCACCACACATCAAACCCGAATGATACTTCCTATTCGCCTACGCCATCCTCCGATCCATCCCAAACAAACTAGGAGGAGTACTAGCCCTAGCTGCCTCCGTCCTAGTATTATTCCTAATACCTCTACTCCACACCTCCAAACTACGATCAATAACATTCCGACCACTATCACAAATCCTATTCTGAACCCTAGTCGCTAACTTACTTGTCCTAACCTGAGTAGGAAGCCAACCAGTAGAGCACCCCTTCATTATCATTGGACAACTAGCCTCGCTGTCCTACTTCACCATCATCCTAGTCCTATTTCCACTTGTTTCCATCCTAGAAAACAAAATACTCAAACTCTAGACCAACTCTAATAGTTTATAAAAACATTGGTCTTGTAAGCCAAAGATTGAAGACTACGCCCCTTCTTAGAGTTCACCAAACCCAATATAAACAACCCACCTCNCTTTTAGGGTATGTATGTCTTTGCATTACACTATTTACCGCATCAGACATGACACTAATGTAGGATAATCCACATACAGCCCAACTTCACAACCACCCTAACTCAAACATTTACTCCCATGAGATAATGTTCGGACCGTGACACCACCTGCGACATCCATACTTCAAGTACCCTTGAGCCCAAATGATCCTACCTACAGCAAAGCCGCAAGCGTTCCATGAGATCGATCACTAAACTGCCTGTACTTAACTCCCTCGAGATATACGACTAATGTCCAGGACACCTTTGAATTCTCGGAAGCCATAACTCCAGCCCACCTCCTAAAGCCAACTGCTCGTCCTACACCTGTCAAGCGCTCCCAAGCCAGAGAACCTGGTTATCTATTAACCGTGTTTCTCACGAGAACCGAGCTACTCAACGTCAGTTATGCTTTCGTTTATTGTCTTCAGGGGCATACTTTCCCTCTTACCCTCGAAGCCCTCCTTGCACTTTTGCGCCACCGGTTGTAACTTCAGGACCATAGCACTTATTAATCCTTCCTTCTCGCCCTTCACAGATACAGCTGCTGGGGGATGGTCGCTCCTCATCCTTTTCGTTATCGCGGCATTTCCCCTCTTTTTTTCTTCTTTTTTTCTGGGGGGATCTTCAATAAGCCCTTCAAAGTGCGTAGCAGGTGATATCTTCCTCTTGACATGTCCATCACATGACCGCCGAACCCATTATGTCCTACTGCTCCAAATGTCATGGCCTAAGGATAAGCCCTACGCAAACTTGACACTGATGCACTTTGACCCCATTCATGGAACCCGCGCTATTTACCTACTAAGCACTGGATAATGAAATGGTTACGGGACATACTTACTTTATTTCCACTTTGCTGGAATTTAGACCTAATCATTCATTTTTCATCCGTTCATTTTTTTATCGTGTAATTTTTCACGCGTTTGACAAAACAACAAGCTATATCTTACTACATTTGCCAAACCACTACACCATTCATTGCTTGCACAAACGTGACACAAACGTGACACAAACGTGACACAAACGTGACACAAACGTGACACAAACGTGACACAAACGTGACACAAACGTGACCCAACGTGACACAAACAATAAGCTGAACCAACCTACAAACCCCCAATCAGAAAGAAAGGAATCAAACCTCTACCTCCAACTCCCAAAGCTGGTATTCTAAATTAAACTACTTTCTGACCCACCCTATTTAAACCGCCCGAATAGCCCCCCGAGATAACCCCCGAACAAGCTCCAATACCACAAACAGAGTTAACAACAGCCCTCATCCACCAACCAAGAATAGTCCAACACCCCAAGAATAGAACAAAGCTGCACCACTAGAATCTAAACGAAACGAAGCCAACCCCCCACTATTAACCGTACCCCCATCTACTAAAACCTCAAACACCCCACTTGAAACAGACCCCACCACAATAACTAACCCTAAACCTAACACATACCCAACCACTCCCAGATCAGCCCAAGCCTCAGGATAAGGATCAGCCGCCAACGAAACTGAATAAACAAACACCACTAACATGCCCCCTAAATAAACCATAACCAACACCAAAGACACAAAAGAAACACCCAAACTAACCAATCACCCACAACCAGCAACCGACCCAACAACCAATCCAAGAACCCCATAATAAGGAGAAGGATTAGACGCAACCGCCAATCCGCCTAAAACAAAACACAAACTTAAGAATAAAACAAATTTTATCATAAGTTCCCGCCTGGATTTTAACCAAGACCCTCGACCTGAAAAATCGCCGTTGATAAAATTCAACTACAGGAACACNACACTATTTACCGCATCAGACATGACACTAATGTAGGATAATCCACATACAGCCCAACTTCACAACCACCCTAACTCAAACATTTACTCCCATGAGATAATGTTCGGACCGTGACACCACCTGCGACATCCATACTTCAAGTACCCTTGAGCCCAAATGATCCTACCTACAGCAAAGCCGCAAGCGTTCCATGAGATCGATCACTAAACTGCCTGTACTTAACTCCCTCGAGATATACGACTAATGTCCAGGACACCTTTGAATTCTCGGAAGCCATAACTCCAGCCCACCTCCTAAAGCCAACTGCTCGTCCTACACCTGTCAAGCGCTCCCAAGCCAGAGAACCTGGTTATCTATTAACCGTGTTTCTCACGAGAACCGAGCTACTCAACGTCAGTTATGCTTTCGTTTATTGTCTTCAGGGGCATACTTTCCCTCTTACCCTCGAAGCCCTCCTTGCACTTTTGCGCCACCGGTTGTAACTTCAGGACCATAGCACTTATTAATCCTTCCTTCTCGCCCTTCACAGATACAGCTGCTGGGGGATGGTCGCTCCTCATCCTTTTCGTTATCGCGGCATTTCCCCTCTTTTTTTCTTCTTTTTTTCTGGGGGGATCTTCAATAAGCCCTTCAAAGTGCGTAGCAGGTGATATCTTCCTCTTGACATGTCCATCACATGACCGCCGAACCCATTATGTCCTACTGCTCCAAATGTCATGGCCTAAGGATAAGCCCTACGCAAACTTGACACTGATGCACTTTGACCCCATTCATGGAACCCGCGCTATTTACCTACTAAGCACTGGATAATGAAATGGTTACGGGACATACTTACTTTATTTCCACTTTGCTGGAATTTAGACCTAATCATTCATTTTTCATCCGTTCATTTTTTTATCGTGTAATTTTTCACGCGTTTGACAAAACAACAAGCTATATCTTACTACATTTGCCAAACCACTACACCATTCATTGCTTGCANACACAAAAAAACAAAAACAAAAACAAAAACAAAAACAAAAACAAAAACAAAAACAAAAACAAAAACAAAAACAAAAACAAAAACAAAAACAAAAACAAAAACAAAAACAAAAACAAACACAAACAAAAACAAAAACAAAAACAAAAACAAAAACAAAAACAAAAACAAAAACAAAAACAAAAACAAAAACAAAAGNCCCAAGGACA